GCCCGGCCCTAACTCTTCGATATATCTCTTGCTGGAAGTAACCCTGATCCCATTGATAACGAGTGGGACCAAATAATTCGATGGGGGTAGTTGCTGAACCATACCACATAGTTCCAGCAACTACAAAAGCTGCAAAAAAGACAGCCGCGATACTACTGGAGAGTACGGTTTCAATATTTCCCATACGTAATCCTTTGTATAGACGTTGTGGCGGTCGAACGCTAAGATGGAATAGACCCGCTAATATGCCCAATGTACCGGCTGCAATATGATGAGAAGCTATTCCTCCCGGAACAAAAGGATCAAAACCCTCCACGCCCCACGCCGGATTTACAGGTTGTACTTTTCCCGTTAGTCCGTAAGGATCAGACACCCATATTCCAGGACCATACAGGCCTGTTACATGAAATGCACCAAAACCAAAGCAAGCCACCCCGGAGAGAAATAAATGAATTCCAAAGATCTTGGGCAAATCCAAAGAAGGTTTTCCTGTACGTTCATCAGAAAATATTTCTAGATCCCAATAGACCCAATGCCAGATAGCTGCCAAAAAGCATAAGCCAGAAAATAAAATATGTGCCCCAGCTACACCTTCGTAACTCCAAACCCCTGTATTCGTTACAGTCCCTCCTGTGATACTCCAACCCCCCCACGAATTGGTTATTCCTAAACGAGTCATGAAGGGTATAACGAACATACCTTGTCTCCACATTGGATCAAGAACGGGGTCAGAAGGATCAAAAACTGCTAATTCATAGAGAGCCATCGAACCCGCCCAACCAGCAACCAGAGCTGTATGCATTATATGAACGGAAAGCAATCGGCCGGGATCATTCAATACAACGGTATGAACACGATACCAAGGCAAACCCATGGAAAATACCCCTTTATCAAAGAAAAATAAACACTACGTAACTTTATTGCATTGGAATATACTATGACTATGCTGCGGACTTCCCCTGTTCAGTGGATTATTTCCTAACAAGGGTTATTTATTCTATATTCTATTGTGTTCCAAATAATGGAAGAATTCTGTTCGTAAGAACAAAGAGAAGCAGATTTATTCTATACTCGATAAGTACCAATACGCAATGGTGGATTGATACCACTTTCTATGAGTAAATGCGTTTATCATTCGAAAGGCCTGCTCGTAAAAAATTTCCTTTATTTATTTTTTCTTTCTTTCTGAATTTTGCTAATCTATGGATAAAATAAATATGATAAAGACAATATTCTAAAGACAATAAAACCACATTATTACGTTTCCACATCAAAGTGAAATATAGGATTTAGTTATTTTTTCTTTCCATTTATGCCTATTGGTGTTCCAAAAGTACCTTTCCGAAGTCCTGGAGAGGAAGATGCATCTTGGGTTGACGTATAGTGCGACTTGTGAGATATATTGGGTCATATGGGATTTCCCCGTTCTCTCCCCCGATCGAGATATCCTCTGTTTCGCCCAAGAAGTAGAAATGGAATCATCCATAAATTGGAGCGTGAAGTGCAATTAGATGCATTGTTTGGAGGAATTCATAGTACTATTATCAATTCGAATAATTTATGGTTTACTTTGATTGGACTAAAAAAATGAAGTATCCAGGCTCCGTTTAGAAAAAACCCAATTGGTAATATATCTAGGATTACTACGTGTATCCTAAACGATTCCTGTTTGTTATTTGGAAAGTCATACCAAAAAGAAATGGTGGTGAGAAGATTTGTCCTATATGTGCAAATCAAAACGGGGTGAATCTTTACCCGGAGTAGAGCATAAACCTAAAAAGATGAAAGAGACCCATTCAGGAACAAGAAAATACCATCGTGATTTGGATTGAATCTCGATGAAACAATACATCAATGAAAAGTGAATTCGATAAGTTTTTCTATTATATAATAAAGAAGAAAAAAATGAGTCTTTATTGAAAAATTGAAGAAAAAGCCCTTAATCTATACATTGATTCTTTTTTTTTCGCTATTTTTTTTTTGAACCGTATGCACCAAAAGATGCATGTACGGTTCCTAAGGGATACAATTTTGCCCTACTCAACCGACTTTATCGAGAAAGATTACTTTTTTTAGGCCAAGAAGTTGATAGCGAGATCTCGAATCAACTTATCGGTCTTATGGTATATCTCAGTATCGAGGATGATACCAAAGATCTGTATTTGTTTATAAACTCTCCTGGCGGATGGGTAATACCCGGAGTCGCTATTTATGATACTATGCAATTTGTGCGACCAGAGGTCCATACAATATGCATGGGATTAGCCGCGTCAATGGGATCTTTTATCCTGGTTGGAGGAGAAATTACCAAACGTCTAGCATTCCCTCACGCTTGGCGCCAATGGGGTTTTTTATTTGAACGAAAAAGTAAAACTATGCCTTCGCCATATGAATATTAAGTAATAATAGCATGGCACTTCGAATTCGATATGAAAAATTTTTGCATTGTTTTTTTTTCAAAAGATTCGATTATGTATCGAGAGAGTAGTATGAGATAAAAGATATTTCCGATTTTCTCTTATCTATCGGAAGTCCAATTCAGCGTTACAAACTTGGTTGTTTTCACACCGAAAGTCTCTTAACAATTTTTAAGTTATAAAAAAAAGAGTGCAAAAAAAAAACCCAATTTTTCCCTTTTTGGTTGGATCAAAAAGAAACTTTGGGATTGCTGAATCAAAGAAAAAAAATCCATTTTCAAATAGAAAAGCAACGGAGCCATCATAGTATTTTTGAACTCCTCCAAAAGGAAGGGTGGCAATTTGACCATTTACCCTCCTGGGGCTGATAGATTCTATTTTTATCTGGAAAGTAAGGGTCAATTTTATTGTATAGCCGTATGCAATGCACAAAAGATGATGCCCGTACGGTTGTTCAATTCTATCTTTTTTTCCTATTATTCTTGATCTTACTTTTCTGTTCCTTTCATCACATCAGATAGAGAAACCTTCTATCATCAGGGTAATGATCCATCAACCCGCGAGTTCTTTTTATGAGGCGCAGACGGGAGAATTTATCCTGGAAGCGGAAGAACTGCTTAAACTACGCGAAACCCTCACAAGGGTTTATGTACAAAGGACGGGCAAACCTTTATGGGTTGTATCTGAAGACATGGAAAGAGACGTTTTTATGTCAGCAACAGAAGCCCAAGCTTATGGAATTGTTGATCTTGTAGCAGTTGAATGAAAAAAAATGGATTTTGTGAAAATCCGTGATGTGATATTTTATCTCCGAGTTTAACTATTAAATAAAAAAATTCATAATCATTCGGTTAGGATCAATCTAAACCAGCCCATTATGTATATATTCAACATGCCAACCATTAAACAACTTATTAGAAATACAAGACAGCCCATTCGAAATGTCACGAAATCCCCCGCTCTTGGGGGATGCCCTCAGCGTCGAGGAACATGTACTAGGGTGTATGTGCGACTCGTTTAGATCATGAGCTGATACAAAAAAGCAAGAAACCGCTTCCAGTATGAATGATTAGTCCAGTGAATAGGATCGAATGGAAGAAGGAACTCCATTTACTATCTACTTACTATCTAAAAATAAGCCACTCGATCCCTCTATTGTGTATAAAATTTATGGTTTCCACTGGTGCAAATCCAATCACCTGAATTTAAGATGAGAAACAATTCTCCATTGGTAGCAAATCGTTATCCATTAAGCGGAGGAAATCTTATTGAAATTCAAAAAAAACATAAAAATGAAGTTCTCGCTCGGTCAAGAACGGACTACGAGGGTCAGCTACCCAGCGAAATTTCATAATTCAATACCGTTACTGTATAGGCGGGTCTTATTGTGAAAGACCTGTTACTGGATAATTCATGAGTAGAGCCAAAGAGTGTGATGTGAACTATACAAGTTACCAATAACATTGATGAAATATTAAATAAATGAAGTAAAGGCTCCGGTGTATAGAGAAGACCTCACCGTTTAAGAAGTAACCATAGAAACGAGGAAACCCACTATTTCTTTATCTATTTAATTTCTATTTCTTTTAAAATAAAAAAAAAATCGTGGTTGGGGAGGTTATAGTAGCCAAAGCCATTGGAATTTGTATTTTATACATTGGAAAAATCCGTTTGGTTATTAATAGACCAGGACGGGTAAAAGAATAACTAAAAGAAACGAAATCAATTAGTTATTTGTCAAAATTTTATTTATTCAATGACCAGAATTAAACGCGGATATATAGCCCGGAGGCGTAGAACAAAAATTCGTTTATTTGCATCAAGTTTTCGGGGGTCTCATTCAAGACTTACTCGAACTATTACTCAACAGAAAATAAGAGCTTTGGTTTCGGCTCATCGGGACAGGGATAAGCAAAAGAGAAATTTTCGTCGTTTGTGGATCACTCGGATAAACGCAGTAATTCGAGAAGGGAGAGTATTCTATAGTTATAGTAAATTAATACATGATCTATACAAGAAGCAGTTGCTTCTTAATCGTAAAATATTGGCCCAAATGGCTATATCAAATAGGAATTGTCTTTATATGATTTCCAACGAAATAAGAAAAAAAGTAGATTGGAAAGAATACACCGGAATAATTTAAATGGAGTTCCCCGGAGAATGAACTCCGGGAAGGTGGGGTCAAAATGACTATAAGAAAATATGCTAAAGTAGTCAAAATGAATGAACACGTTCAATAAAAAAAATCTTTTTTTCTGGTTCGTTTTTTTTTTTCTTACGACAGCATAATAAAATCTGGATTCTCCAATTTGTCAAACAAAACACCAATCCGCGTTTGAGTTCGGAAAGAAAAAGAATAAGCCTATTTATTTCTGGTTCTAAGACCAGTCGTTTTGGTGGTCGACTCGATTCTTTCAAATTGTTTCTCATTATTGAGAAAAGGTAACAAAGATAAAATACGAGCTTGTTTTATAGCAATAGTGATTAATCGTTGTTGTTTCAAGGTCAATCTATTCACTCGTCTAGATAATATTTTTCCTTGTTCACTAATAAATCGACTAATTAAACTCATGTTTCTATAAT